CTCCCTCATAAAGGATTTCCCCATAATGGCCATGAACGGTTGCTCCCGGGGTGGCCAAATAAGGCTTAGCTGATCGTATTACTACAGAATCGACTTGAACAAATATAACTTGACCCGATTTTGGGTGTGGTCTGTTTTTGGCTATACACACATTTTCACAAATAAACTGTCCAAGGCTAATTATTGTAGATGCCTCTTCACAATAATTGTGACGGAGAAAATACCAATTCAAATTGAATGGATTGAAAATAATGTTATTGCATGGATCGGGATTATCAAATTTCCCACTTTCATCCATTGAATAATATTTAATTACTTGAAAGGTCTGTTTTAAATTGTCAAGTTGCAAATAGTTAGTTAAAAAGATTTTATTCTGAGTTATTAAATGGTAAAATAAATAAAAATTATCAATTGGAGGGGCTGATCCTAAAGGGCCCAACGAATTCCTAATTGGAATTAGGGAATCCTTTTGATAAATTGATTCTTTTATTCCATTGTGATATTTTAGATCGTTGAATGGACCCATTCGCGAACAATTGGATGATAACAAAATTATCAATGATTGGAACTCCTTATTTTTATTCAACAACGTATGAATAGTTCCTTGATTTGGGTTAAGGAATTGTTGAATTCTTGCCTTGGAATAGGAATATATGGAGGAAAACGGATTGATATTGGTACAATCTGATCCATTATCAGGGAGCAATCCTGAACCTGAGGGATCATTCCTCTTTCCGATATAGTAAATAGGGGATGTCACCAAGTCGATTCTTAGGAAATGTCGAATCAAACCATTTATCCTTATTTCAACAAAAGAAGCACGGGCTTCTTCGCCAGAAGAACTTTTTTTTTTGTCTTGGTCCCAATTCAATACTAAACAAGTCCGAACTAATTGAATAGTTGTGTCATAAATTCCTCGAATTGGTTTGCCGTTTCCATAAAGGATATAATTGACAACTCGAAGTTGCACAATATCCCTTTCCTGCAACATATCGGGGGGGAAAAGTGTTGCTAAATTTAGACCGCCTGCTATTTCATATGTGATGACAGGTCGAACCAAAACAAAATACTTTTTTTTGCTAGGTGTAATCCGTTGGACATAGATCCAATTTTTCAATTTTGGAAATTCCAAGGAATTTCTTTTTCCCCTTCCTGGTGGTATTAAAACGCCGCTATGCCGGGATATCTTATCTATTTCTCCGGGAAAATGGATATCTCCAGAAAATATTTTAAGTTCAATTCTTTTTTTTTTTCTCTCCACCCGGACCAACCCGCCTACCTGGCTTCTTAGATTTAAAGTGATTTGTGTATCTACCCCGATGATACTATTGTTCCGTACCATTATGGAAGAAGATCCAGGTAAGATATGAACTTCCTCGGGAATGAAAAAAAATCGATCGACTTTCATTTGGTATTTTGGCCTAAATTCCTTGACTCCTCGATACTCAATCAAATCTTCCTTTTTAATGATTGAATGCATTTCTATAGTCCCATATTTAGTAATTCCCGAAATCTTTCTTCTATACCGAGGATCATCGAAATAAGAAAGAATACTATTTCTACGGAAAATACCATTTATGGGTATTTCAATCGAGATACCCGGAGGGGGCATTAGTTCGTTCTCGCGCGATTGCAGTGGAAGAATAAATCTATTTCTTCGCCGCTTTGACAATAAATCAGAATTCTCGCGGAGAATGGCCGGATATATGAGATTACAATGAGTAGTACATATGACTTGATTAAGGTCTGAATAATCAAGAATGCTATCTTTTTTTTTACCATAAAAATCCGAACTAAATAATTTGTGTCTTGCCCGATCATTAGTTGCCGAGAGGTTAGAAGTATATTTTTGCTTGATAGAAGGGGAATGCGCGTTGATTTGATCTTGATCCTTGTGAAGCGAAAGGGAGACTAGACTGGATCTGCACGGCCCTCCTAATAATATCCATAAATGACTTGTTTTTGGTAATAGATGCACATTACCATATGTAAATTCAGGTGCATGATCGACATCGGTACTCCAGTGCATTTCCCCGTCTGAGTCGGAATAAATATGTTTTCGAACCTTCTCTTTAAAATTCAAAGTGGACATTCCCGCGCGAATCTCAGCAATCACTTGTTCTGATTCTACATATTGATCGTTTTGAACTAAAAGAAAACTTTTGGGTGGAATATTCACATTATGGATAATATCTTCACTCTCAATAGTTACATACAAGTCTATAGAACATAGAAAGGCAGGATGTCCATGACGTGTACGTGTCGGATTAACCAAATCCTCATTAAATTTTATTTTTCCATTAGAGGGCGCTCTCACATGTTCTGCAGTACCTCCCGTGAATACTCCGCCGGTATGAAAAGTTCTTAATGTTAATTGAGTACCCGGTTCTCCAATCGATTGACCTGCAATAATACCTACAGCTTCTCCCAACTCAACTAGGTCGCCATGAGTAGGACTCCGTCCATAGCATAATCGACAGATCCAAGATGTACTCCTACA